ACACGAGCCTGCACTTGATCTAAAGCAATGATCTGGGCTATCCCAGATATCTGGAGTGAAAAGAAAGAGTAGAGAAAAATCCAGCCTATTCTATTATTCTTCTGGTTGGTCGGTTTAGCCATTCCTTCATCCATGGCCGCTTTCGTAGTAGGTGCATCCTAGACTCGTGGCGCATTCGTGCTAGCAGATTAGTCTCATCCTGGGCTACCTACTCTCCTCAGCAGTTGCTGCCACTAGCGGTAGTCCCTTATGCCTACTCCACTCTATCCGGCTGCAGCCCTACTGTTATGAGTTTCGTATCATCAATATAAATCCGGGGAATGCTCTTTTACCCTACCATTCGAAAGAAGAGACTCTCAGGTTTACCAGCTCGATCGATCGAAGGGAATAAAGACTAGGAGTACCCTAAGCTAGTTAATAAAGGAAGACCTGTAACTAAAACTAGTAATTCGGATGTTCTTTTCCGCTATGAGGACAAGAAAAGAAAGCGTTCTTCTTCGCTGAAATAACTTCTGCTGCTAGAACATTCGAGAAGATTACCACTAGCTATTGAAAGCTAAGAGCTATATAAAGATTCATGTCATCCTGTCGGGCTTGGATTCCTTGCCTACCTAACTTCCCGGGGAATGGATTCACCGGGTTTAGTAATTGAAGCCTAGAACAGAGGCGGGATGAGCCTTAGGATCAGTTGATAAAGGATCTGATTCTCATTCACCCAAAGTTGTAACTCCTCACTTTTCGCTAGACACTAGTTCCGTGGGGAAGAGACGATCTGATTATCAATTCAATGGCATATCCTCTAAAGGTCGTGGGAATAGCAGAGGTTGGAATAGAATCCCTGGTGAGACTGAACTCTGGCTTCTGCCTTCGGAGTGCTGACGCCTTCTCTTTTTGCCGAGGCTTATTGGTTGTTCTTTGTTCCATTTTCTACGGGCTTTATGGGTGATTACTCCGTAAGGAATCATAATCTCATCTAAGGATGACTTGCGTCCCCAACTCTTAGTTTCGAACTGGCTTTCCCACCTTCTCTGATTAAGGAGGGGAGGAGGACTAGGAATAGAAGAGACTGGAATAGGACGTTCTTCACCTGGTTTAGGAAAAGCTGACCTCCGGAAGCTCTAAGTCCTGACTTTCGTCCAGAAGCTCTAAATCTGCTCCTAATGCTACTGCCTTATAAGTCTGCGCTCGTTCGACTTCGAAATGCTTTCCTAACTCGGAATCGGCCTTTCCTAAGTCAAGAGATCGAAGAGGCTTTCATGCAGCTCTTTATTCTTTATGAGTTCCTGGCCTACCAACTAGCCAGTTTACCTGCCAGGCGTGTATTTAATATACAAATTAAACAACTGACTTTGACTTCAATACCCAGGTTGGAAGATCATAGGCGGGCATTTGAGCTCCGCACCCGATGGTTCTCTTGGATTAGGGCCTCTAACTTCACCCTAGACGACTGAACTCCTGGACTTCATTCTACTGCTGTAGGCTCTCGTAAGTCAATATCAAGATCTCTTTCTAACGGGATTCTATCCTAATAAAAAGTCTGAATCTCAGGCCGTAATGCTCATACCGTATCATACAAAGCTGGAAAACCTCCACAGGAAGTCAGATTACTGCCTTCCCAGGCCTACAAGAATAGACGAAGCTAGCTGGTCACCTGCTTTCGGTAACTCATGCGAACTCTCTCCCCGGGTATACACAGACCACGACTAGAGCAAGCATCCTTGCACACTACTTAAGAAATCTCTCTCGGGAATCCTGACTTGAGCTTTAAAAGAGCTATAAGACGAATCCTTTGATTCTTCTTTCCTTAACAGATGCTTTAATTCAAAGTGACTAGAGGTGCTTAACAGAGCTGTTATAGCGAACTTTTCTTTAGCAAAGAACTTTCTCTTTGTTTTGCTTAAGGCTTACTTTATTGTTACACTCTAACTAGGTCAGATTGTCACTCTAACCCTTGCTTGAGTCGACCCTAATGCTGCTTTCTTATATGGAGAATTCGATCGAGAAAGTGACATGGAGCAGCCACAAGGACAAGGCAAAGCTCACCCTGATTACGATTATGTGTCAGAATTGAGAAAAGCTATGTACGGGTTAAAGCAAGTCATCAAAAAGATGGAATGCTCAACTGCAAGCCTATCTCGACTCCAAGGGAGGTTAAGGCTAAGCTATGCTCAGCAGAGGATCAAACTATACCTAATTTCTGATCTTGCTTTTTCGAAAACCAAGAGCAAAGGGACTTGGTTACTAAGACAAATCATCCTTGTCTGCCTTATTGATGTCCTTAAATCGGGTTCTTTCGCTCAATCGATAGTTATTGCTTAATTGAAGCTTGCCCCTTCATTGCATTGTAGAGCCCCCATATGTTCACTAAAGATGAAGAGGCAGGTAGGCTTGCCACCAAAGACAGATCTCTATACTATATATAAAAGAAGGCTTGTCGATGAATTACCTGTCGTCTCCGATAGGTCAACTGTTATAGGATATGCCATCTAGAAGTTGACAGAGCTTCGGGTAGATCTGAGTTCATTTCTTGCAGACTTTCCTTCGTCTACCTTCCCCAGACCTCTCCCCTTTCTCTGTCTCCAAAAGACCCATCCTTTTCAGTGAAGTCCCGATTTCACTAATCAATTCAAGATTCTAGACGATCTATTTAAAAAGCCCAAGAATTTCATTTCCATTTTTCTCTAGAAGATCTTCGGATGATTTACAGATAGAGTCTTATATTGTAAAATCGTCCTCAGTGGATGAGAAAACTTCTTTAGCTGAACCGGGTAGTTCACAAGTAGAGTCTGACCCTCTTTCTTGGTCTTCTTATTCGTGCACCTAAAAGAGTGAGCAGCCGCAGAAGAAGGCTATTCTAGAATCATTTTGATAGAGGGGAAAATTGCTCAGCTTCAAAGCTCCCCCTAAGATATAGAAAAGAATTCCTTGCCTCTTCCTCATCAATATATAAAAGGGAAAGATAACTGGAATCCATTATCATATCAGATAAGAGCCCACGGTACAGAGCTTTCTTTCTTCACACGTTAGCTTAAAAGGATGCACGGGTCTACTATCCTCAATTCGAGACGTTTGATAAGTCAAGTTATCGCAGCCTTTAGATAGCAAGCGAGTTCTCATAGGGAAAAGTTGGATAGAATCGATTCCTAACATCGGTTGTAGTCGTTACAGCGCACAGGAGTTAGCACTTTCTAGTTAATAAAACCATTCTTAGTGGTTAGCGCTCTTTAACAGTCAAAAGAAGACAGAGACCAGTTGAATAATTAGGTTCCTTCTGGATCTGACCAATCTGGAGTGTTCAAAGGAGATTGGAAGCCATAAGAATTTAGGTGCACCTGAGCTTTTGAATGGAATTAGGCATTATTTTCCCCTTTCCAGCTCATAGTATCTGTGCTGCAGTCCTCTGTGGATATATGGATGGCACGTATCCATTTGATCCCATCTTCTGTTAAGCAATGAGAGAAGCTTTGCTAGTTCCAACTTCCTCTTCGATCTGTCTTGTCTCAGATTTGAGAGTCCATTTCCTCTGCCGGTATAGTGCCTAAAGCGCTGGCTAACAAGGGTTTGTCCCCTATGCATAGATCTTTCTTTCCTGAACTTTCTTGTTTTACCATCTTCCACAATCCACTTAGTTCCTTTCTTCTGCAACTCTTGACTCCTGAAAAGTCACCTCCATGTATATGATAGAAGTGGCCTTTCATTCCAGCAAACTTGAATTTCCGTGGCTACTTTCCTTTTTGCACAGCAGCCCATAATGAGTCTGTTTCAGAGAGGATTTTTCTGTCCGATACGTGCGATTGAAGCAATGTTGACCTTGCTCATGCTCCTTTTGCCTTTTCCCCCTTCCTAGGAATCGAAGGCTTTGTTAGAGAAAATGGTCCCACAAGCGGAAAACACGTTCAAATTCAATCGCTCACGGCAGAGAGAGAAATCAGTATCGAAAGGATAGACGAACCCGGCCGGATGGGGCTTCCCTTGCACAAGTTCTGCCACACACACCTCTTCGTCTTCAGATTCAGAGGTCGAATCATACTCGACCACAGCTATTTCTAGACTTGGATCCTTGTAGTAAGTGCCCTTGGATGAAGTCCTTCTCTCTTTCTTTTCCTTCAGCAACCGCTCATAACTAGCGGCTCTAGTGACCAGGTGAAAGAGATCGGTGAATTCTTGCCCTTCAAACTTCTCTCTCATATTGAAGTTCAGACCTCTCAGAGCCAAACTAAGACACTCCTTTTCGGTCAAGGAGGTATGACATCTAGTCCTCAGCTTCCTAAACCTCGCGATGTACTTTTCGACCCTTGGAGCTGACTAAGTCTTGCCAAATCGGCCACTGTAATGTCAGGTTCTGTCTTATAGAATTGCTCATGGAACTTGCTTTCCAGATCGTACCAACTGTTAATAGAGTTTGGGGGGATGTTCATATACCAGGAGAAGGCCGATTTAGTAAGAGAGTTGGCAAAGAGCCTCAACTTGAGGTAGTCCTTGGACCTAGTTTCCCCGCACTGGACCGAGAACCGAGCTATATGCTCAACAGTCTACATCTTCTCCTCACCAAAAAAGAGAACAAACTAAGGCACCTTATACCCCGAAACTGATGAACTCGGTCGATCCAATCAGGGTATGGTTTCCTAGACGTCGGCCTCATTAAGGGCCTGACGTCAATTCCAAGCTGCTGTAGCGCCTCGACCGTGTAATTGATTTCCAGATCCGATGGTGCCTGTTGAACAGTTGTGGCGGGGAATGTCCCTAGTTGTGATGCTTGCTGCTCTGCTTCCCTTTCGCCCGTCGACCGTCGTACACGTGATTGAGACTCCGCATCTTGCTCGCTTCCTTGTTGGCCGACAGGCACTGCTTAAATCGTATTACCTACCTACCTTTTGAGATGAGTCCCTGTTCTTATTATTATTTCATTTTTTTGTTTTCAACTCTCGTTTCTATTACAGTTACAGTCCTTTTGGGAAAGAGAGTCTACCCCCTATGATCTTTGTTGTCCGTAACGATCG